TAATGCCCATTGGTGTTCCAAAAGTACCTTTTCGACTTCCTGGAGAGGAAGATGCTTCTTGGGTTGACCTATAGTGCGACTTGTTAGACATATCGGTTATACGGGATTTCCCCGTTATCTCCCCCGATCGAGTATTCTCTGTTTCGCCCAATCCAATAGATATATATTCAATTCAATATTGTATTGATTGAACCATAAAAAATTAGGAGCGTGAAGCACAATTAGATCAATTCCTATTGGGGATCAATATTATCAATTAGAATAATTGATGGTTTACTTGGACTGATAAAATTAAAAAAAGTATCAATAAAGTATCCAGGCTCCGTTCATAGAATACCAAATTGGGAATGGTAAGAGTAAAGTAATAGAATGAAAGTGTAAATGTAGTAATATTCAATTTAAATAATTAAATATAAATTTAAAAATATAAAAAATCTAAATTATAATATAATACTATACTAAATACTAGAAGTATATAATACTATAAGATACGATTACACGATACGATTACCGCTTGTATCATAGGCTATCCTTAGACTTACTATAGAGATAATCTCAAAAGGTAGAATCTCAAACTGCCTACCAAATAGTTTTGGGAAAGGCATGAAACGAATTGAAAAAAAAAATGAAGTGGTACTGAAATCATTTGCCCTATATGCGCAAATAGAATTCGGGAAAATTTGCCCCCGGAGTAGAACAAGAACCTAAAATAATTGAAAGGACCCATTCAGGAACAAGAAAATTACATCGTGATTTGAATTTCGATGAAACAATACATCAATGAGAAGTTAGTTCAATAAGTTCATAAAATTCCTTTTTTTTTTTTCTACATTATAGAATACAGGGAACGGTAAGGAGGCCAAAACTCATGTTAAAAAAAAAAAAAAAAAGAAATAGGACTGGAATCGACACATTGATTTTTTCATAATTCTTTTGAACTGTATGCATCCAAAGGTGCACGTACGGTTCCCCAGGGATACAATTTTGCCCTAATCAACCGACTTCATCGAGAAAGATTACTTTTTTTAGGCCAAGAGGTTGATAGCGAGATCTCGAATCAACTTGTTGGTCTCATGGTATATCTCAGCATAGAAGATAATACTAGGGAGCAGTTTTTGTTTATAAACTCTCCAGGCGGATGGGTAATATCAGGAATAGCCATTTTTGACGCTATGCAATTTGTGGTACCCGATGTACATACAGTATGCATGGGATTAGCCGCTTCAATGGGATCTTTCATTTTGGTCGGAGGAGAAATTACCAAACGTCTAGCATTCCCTCACGCTTGGCGCCAATGAGTTTTTTTTGTAATAAGACTATGCCTTCGCTCTATCGAATATGAAAAAGAATAAGTAATAATAGCATGGCACTTCGAGTTCGATATGAGCAAACCATTATTGTTTTTTCCTAACATGAGATTTTGTATCGAAATAGTAGTATGAAAGAAGGGTTATTACCAATTTGATCTTATGTGTCAAGAGTTAATTTCAGCGTCACAAACCATTTTTCTTCCACACCAGAAGTATCTTTCTTATCTTTATGTTATCAGAGAAAGAGTAAAAAAATTGATAAAATGATTTTATCCTTCTTGGATCGTATCAAAAAGAAACTTTGGGATTGCTAAACCACAGACAAGATAAATTATAATTATATTATTATAATTATATTTATATATTTTATATATGTTATATATTTTGATTTTTATATTAGAACAATATTATTCTATTTATATTATAATTATATGAAAAATAAAATAAAGATAAAATAAAGCAACAGAACCATCATAGTATTTTTCTTTACTACTACGAAAGGAAGGGTGGTAAATGGATCATCCAAACATTTGGATCGGATGAGTTCTATTTATTCTTTTCGATAGAATTTCTTCTATTCGAAAAGGGAAGAAAAAGGAAATTCCATTGCAGAGCCGTATGCAATGTACAAAAGATGCCCGTACGGTTGTTTAATTCTATTTTTTTCTTGTTATTTGGATTCCCCCTTACTTTAATCAAATCGTACAAGATATACATAGAAGAACCGTTCATGATGTTATATCAATATCATCAGGGTTATGATTCACCAACCTGCTAGTTCTTTTTTTGAGGCACCAGCAGGGGAATTTATCCTGGAAGCAGAAGAACTGTTGAGGCTTCGCGAAACCATCACAAAAGTTTATGTACAAAGAACGGGCAAACCTTTCTGGGTTATATCCGAAGACATGGAAAGGGATACTTTTATGTCAGCAACAGAAGCCCAAGCTCATGGCATCCTTGATCTTGTAGGGATCTAAAATGAGAATACTGGGGATTTTATATAAATATAGAATTCCATTTAAAAATTAAGATTTTACGTGATTTGATATTGAATAATTGAATATAAATCATTCATAATCATCAACTATCAGGTTAAGATTGATCTAAGCCAACCCACTCTATTCTATCTAGAATGAGATTATATAGACACGACATGCCAACCATTAAACAACTTATCAGAAACGCAAGACAGCCAATAAGAAATGTCACGAAATCCCCAGCTCTTCGAGGATGTCCTCAGCGTCGAGGAACATGTACTAGGGTGTATGTGCGACTCGTTCAGTTCATTTCATATGAGTTTGAATAAATGCAAAATTTTTTCCAGTATCAATGACCACTACCAATGAATAGGATAGATAGAGTGAAAGATCGACATTTAATTTACTAAATTTACTATCTAAATGACTATCTAAAAATGAGGATCTATCATCTACCTATTATGTTATAGAATGGAATTTATGGTTTCTATTGGTGCAAATCCAATCACTCCGTTTTAGATGAGAAGCAATTCTCCATTGGTAGCAAATAGTTATCCATTAAGCGGAGGAAATAGTCTTATAAGAAGCAAAAAGGTTATGCTCCTATTTTTGAAAAAACGGACTAACAGGGTCAGCTACCTAGCCAACTTTCATAATTAAATGCCGTCACTGTATAGATAGCTTTTTTGTGAAAAGCACTATTACTTTCGAATTTTTCTAATTTTAAAATTCTAATTAGAATTTTAAAAAGAATTCTCATTAAAAAAGTTGAAAAAGGATGGGTAGAGCCAAAGAGTGCGAACTATACAAGTTCACAATAAAATTCGATGAAATGAAAGAAGAGGCTCCGGTGTATAGAGAGGACCTCACCGTTTCAAAAGTTGCCATAGAAACGAGGAAATCCACTATTTAGTAGTTAGTTGCAGTCTAATTTCTTATTTCCAGGCGGGATACCTGGAAGGAAATAATCGTGGTCGGGAAGGTCATAGTAGCAAAAGCCATTGGAATTCTTATTTTATATATTGGAAGAAGTCGTTTTGTTATTAATCGACCGGAGGAAAAGGATGACTGAAAGAAGATAAATCCATTAGTTATTCAAGAAAGTTTCATTTGATTCAATGACCAGAGTTAAACGAGGATATACAGCTCGAAGACGTCGAAAAGGGATTCGTTTATTTGCATCAACCTTTATGGGGGCCCATTCAAGACTTACTCGAACGAGTACTCAACAAAGAATGAGAGCTTTGGTTTCCTCTCATCGAGATAGGAGCAGGAAAAAGAGAGATTTTCGTCGTTTGTGGATCACTCGGATAAATGCAGTAACTCGTGAGGATAGGGTATCCTATAGTTATAGTCGATTCGTGTACAATCTGTACAAGAAACAATTGCTTCTAAATCGTAAAATACTTGCGCAAATAGCCCTATCAAATAAGATTTGTTTTGATATGATTTCTAATAAAATCATCAATCAATCAAATACAAATAGAAGGAATAAAAGAATCTTAATAGTACTTAATAGTAATAGATAATAGTAATAGAATATAAATAGAATAATATAGAATATAAATTCGAAATATACTAAATAAATTCGAAATATAAAATATATATAAATATATAACGAAAATATATATATATATAACGAAATATATACTAAATATATCATTAATATATAATTAAGATATTAATAAGATTATTACTATCTTAATAATCTTAATAGAATATACTATACAGGAAAACAGGAAACAAGAATGATTGAAACACCATTTCCCGGAGAATGGACTCCGGGAAGATAGAAGAAAAATAAATTAAGACTTGAGTAGTAGGAATAAACGAACATCTTTCAAGAAAAACAGATTTATTCCCCATTTTTCTTTTTTTATAACACAAGAATCAACTCTGGATTCTAGGTTTTTCGAGCAAAACATTAATCTGAGCGATTGGAGTTTTGAGGAGTATGTCTATTTTTTTTTATAGTACCAGTAGTTCCAGGGATCGATTCTGCTCTCTCCAATTGTTTCTCATTATTACGAAAAGGTAACGAAGATAAAATACGAGCTTGTTTTATAGCAATAGTAATTAATCGTTGTTGTTTCAAGGTCAACCTATTAACCCGTCTAGATAAGATTTTTCCTTGTTCACTAATAAATCGACTAATTAAACTCATGTTTCTATAATCAATTCGATCCCCCGATCCGATTGGGGGTAAACGCCTACGAAAAGATCGCTTGTATTTACGAAAAGGTTGTTTGGATTTATCCATGGTTTGATTATTCCTTGTTTGTTTATTCCTTATCCTTACATATAAATTAATAATATTAATTTAATATAATATATATTAATATTATATTATATTTTATATTAATATAATTAGAAATATATAATATAATTAGAAATATATAATATAATTAGAAATATATATAATATATATATATATAATATATATATAAAATATAATTCTAAAATATATAATTCTAAAATATAAAAAATATAAATAGAATAATATAAATAGAATATAAATTATAAATATATTCTATATAAATATATATTATAAATAATTTAAATCTTATAATTTATACTTATAATTTATAAATTTATAAAGAAAATTAAAATAAAATTCTTTTTTTATTCATTTTAGATCTGACCAAAATAGGATTTTTTTGGTTTGTATTATCTATGTGAAGATGTAAAGTTCTTGCTCTTCCCGCTCCTTGTAAAAATTACACATGCATTCTGTTCCATCTATTTCTTTATTTCCCCATGAATTGTATATTTTTTACAATAGCGACAAAATTTTTTCAATTCTAATCGATTGGGTGTATTGTGTCGATTCTTTTGAGAAATATATCTAGAGATGCCCGTCGATTCTTTATTGACACCCTTTCGAACACAACAGGTACACTCAAAAATCACTGTAATTCTGATATCTTTACCCTTGGCCATGAACCTCCTTTTCATTTTTGATCGACTTAACTTTACTTTTGAACTCTCTTCATTTTATTTTTTATCCTAAAATAAAATAAGAAAGAAGAATAAAAAAATCTATATCTATATTTACTAACTAGAGATGGAATTTTTAAATATTTTTTTTGAATTATTAATTATTAGAATTCGAATGACTTCGAAGTACTATAAATCTAATTACTATGAATTACTATAACTACTATAACTACTATAAACAATAAAGAAAGAGAGTCATATTCATTAATATTAATAGAAATTCATAATTAATAGAAGAATATTAAGAATATAGTAATAATTAAGTAATACAATTTTTTCTAACTAGGAATTATTCCTATGCCTAATTCCTAATCTCAGTATTTCATTTAAGTATCTTCTTCTATGTTATATGTTCGAATTCCGTGGAACCACCCCTAGACTGGATCCACATTTCCATTTCTTTTATCCCAAATGATTCACTGTATTTTGATTGAGGTTCGATACACTTTTTATTTCCTATCCTAAAGAAAAGGGGAGCTAAATTGAAGCCATGTTACGTAGAATGGTATCTAAAATCTTCTTCATTTCTTCACATCACATATCAATACAAGAATTCAATCAGAATTAAAAAAAAGGAAATGACAAGGCATCTGGAAATAAACGATTAATTTCTATCAATAGACCCGCTAAAGACCCAAACCATAGAGTGGTTAGCACAGGTGCCGTGGAGAGATATGTTTTTATATCTCGCATTGAAAATCCTCCTTCTTCTTTTTTTTTTTTTTTTTTTATTATTATGAATTTCTTAATAATTAATATTTAAATATAAATTATTAAATATTAAATTATTAAATATTTATTTCTAAAAATTAGAAAAATTATATTAAATTATTAAATATTATTATTATATTTTTTCTTTACTTTCTTTCTTTACTTTATTACTTTATATTATATATATATTATTAGAATTATATATTTATATATATCTATTTATTCATTTATATATATATGTTTTTTATATATCTATTTATTATAATTTATAATAATATAATTCTATTTATATTATTTATAATATTATATATATTATATTTATAATTTATTATATTCTATATTTATATAATAATACTTATAGAATCTATTTATATATTTTTATTGTTATATCCATATTTTCTATATTTATATATCTATAATTCGATTATTCTTATTCTATTAATATCTATTAATAATTTTATTTAATTAATATGAATATCTATAAATAATTTATATTCATATTCTAATATTCGATTAATATCCAATATATATTAATTAAAAATAAATATATATTATATATTATATATATTCTAAGTATATTATTATTATAAAATGTGATTTATGAAATATTAATAAATAAGATAAGGAATAGAATATTAAAGAATATAAAGAAGGATTAAGATAATAAAATAGAAATAGTAAATATTTTAGAATATTAATATACTGATAAATATACTGATAAAATACTGATAAAATAAATAAAAAGACGAAAAATACTATACCTAATACTATCAAAGATAAAGATACTATAAAATACTATGAAATAGAGTATTAACTATTTAGAATAGCATTATTTTCTAATATAATATTACTATAACTAATAAACTAATACTCGAAAATATATTCGAATTTAATATTTTTATTTCTTTTTTTTTTCAAGCCCGCGTCGGAACAAAATACGTGTCAATGATGGAATTTTAATGATTCTGATGCTATCTTTTTTGTCCAAATAGTGTTGGACAAATGATCCATTCATATCCAATAATGAATATGTAAGGGATGTAGCGCAGCTTGGTAGCGCGTTTGTTTTGGGTACAAAATGTCACGGGTTCAAATCCTGTCATCCCTACCTATTCTTTCTCCTATGGACAGTTACGAGAGATTCATTAAGTAAGATCGGGGAAAATTGGACATGATTTTTGCATACTATATGTACACAAGACCCCCTTGGGGTCAAAAAATCTTTTCTTTACAATCGAATCTAATCTTATGGGATATAAGAAAGCGCTCTTAGTTCAGTTCGGTAGAACGCGGGTCTCCAAAACCCGATGTCGTAGGTTCAAATCCTACAGAGCGTGATTCCGTTTATGTTATGTAAAATTACAATGAAATAACTTCACAAAACCAAAACAAAGTATAATTTCAACTTGAATTTGACCTCCTCCTACAAGGAGGAGGTCAATCAAAAAAATAAATGTTACTCAATCAAAGGTCCAACTGATCACCGCGTCTGTATTGTAAATATG